CCATCAATGATTGGTGAACCGGCAGATCCATTTGCAACCCCTTTGGAAATATTACCCGAATGGTATTTCTTTCCCGTATTTCAAATACTTCGTACAGTGCCCAATAAATTATTGGGTGTTCTTTTAATGGTTTCAGTACCTGCGGGATTATTAACAGTACCCTTTTTAGAGAATGTTAATAAATTCCAAAATCCATTTCGCCGTCCAGTAGCGACAACCGTCTTTTTGATTGGTACCACAGTCGCTCTTTGGTTGGGTATTGGTGCAACATTACCTATTGATAAATCCCTAACTTTAGGTCTTTTTTAAATTGATTCAATTGTGAAATAACACGACGTGTGTATCTAGGGAATAGTCGCTTCAAAGCGAATTCTCCCTAGATACATCTATTCAATATTCAATAAAATTCTCAATTTCTTTCGAATATTTCGAATATATGAATTGTGCTACAGCTCTAAAACCTATTTTCATCTTAATTACAAAAAGACGAAAAAAAATTGGATTTCTTTCTTTGATCTATTTATCGATTTTCAATTAAATCAGTGATGAGTCAATTAAAAAAGAAAGACTTATCTTCCTATGAAGATCAAACGTGATGCTTATTGTCCAATTTTCTTTAAATTAAATCAAATTAAATAATGATGTCTAAATAGGAAACTTTTTCAATTTCAATTAGAAATATTTTGAATAAATATTTTGAATCATTCCTTGTAAGTGGAATCTTTGGTACTCAAAAAATAGGAAATCGTTTAATCAATCCTATTGAGTCACTTGAAGATGCAGATTCAAAAAGTTATTCGTTTATATATTTCTATTTCTTTCTATTATCTATAGATTATTTATGTATGTTAAAGTCTTGCTAAGACTTTTTCAGAAAAATCGTTCTTCTATATATCATATAGAGAAGAAGAAGTCTAGATTACGATGTCTATGGACAGCTGAACCAATGACTATTCATGATTCCATAATTGAATCAATTCCATACCGGTTCCAAATTAGAGGAATATTATGGTAAAACTTCGTTTGAAACGATGTGGTAAAAAGCAACGTGCGACTTGAAGGACACGATCCGTTGTGGATTTTTACATCCACCATTTTCGATTTATCTAGGAATGAGGGTGCTCTTGGCTCGACATTGTTTGTTCTGTTACACTCGAACCCTTCGTTTTTTGTTGGGTTGAAAATAGTCCACGATGGAGCTCGAGTAGAAAGGATTAATTCATTTCTCGGGGGCAAGGATCTAGGGTTAATGCCAATTAATCAATTGGAACAACTTCGTAAATGTATCTTCCATATATAGAAATCGAAAGGATCCAATTCGAGCAAGTTTCCAATTCAAAAGCAAAAGAATTGATCAAACTTTTTTCGATTCAAAGTGTATCATGCGGGAATCAACTGTCCCATAGGATTCTTTGCTAGAAAGAAATCAAAAAGGGTATGTTGCTGCCATTTTGAAAGGATTAAGAAGCGCCGAAGTAATGTCTAAACCCACTGATTTAAAATAAGGATAAAGGATCTAAGAACAAGGAAACACCATTTTAATTGTCTCGATAGTCTTAATAACTGGATCAGACTAAAGAATCCAAATAGAATTTAAACGAGACAAACAAAAGGGGGTAAAGACCACTCAATAAATGAAATTGACTAAAGATTTTTCCTTTGAGCTATTTGAGAGTTATCTAACTTGAGTTATGAGTACGAATGGTTTCTTTTTCATTTTCAGTAAGAAAAAAAAAGACTGAAATCATAGTCTAATCGATGGCCCATTTGTCATTTAATTTCTTAGAATTGTATACATAGACAAACCTTTGAATCAAATCATTTTTTCTCGAGCCGTACGAGGAGAAAACTTCCTATACGGTTCTAGGGGGGGTATTGTTCATCTACATCTATCCCAATGAGCCGTCTATCAAATCGTTGCAACTGGTGTTCGATCCCGAAGAGAAGGAAAAGATCTTAGAAAAGTGGGCTTTTATGATCCAATAAAGAATCAAATTGATTTAAATGTTCCTGCTATTCTATATTTCCTTGAAAAAGGTGCTCAACCCACAGAAACTGTTCAGAATCTTTTAAAGAAAGCGGAAATTTTTTAGGAACTTCCGTCTAATCAAATGAAATTCAATTAAAGAAAAAAGAAATACCTAAGGGGGGGCAGCGACTTGTATATAACTTTGTATAATTTTTCTCTACTTGTTTTTTTGATTCCCCCCCCTTTTTTTCTGCTGTATTCGTATCTATTTATCATTGTTTACGTCGAATCCGATGGTCTAGAACGACAAAACCTTAGTTTATTGATCTTATTCAAATTCGGACATTTCCTTCAATTGTGTGGTTTTCATTGGAACTCGACTAACCAACAAGGAATCCACTTTGCTTATTCCACTTAGATTGATGAAATACATTATGGACTCAAAAATCCGATATTTTTTTTTTTTCAATTTTTCTTTATTCTTTCATTTATACTTTTTGTATCTATTTAGATTAGATATGTAGTGTCAAT